TTTTTCTGTACGTGAGGATCCCACCAGAGCGCCTTCTACTTCTAATAGGCCATGAACTAGATCAGAATTCTTCTCAACGAGTCCATAAGATGTGATCCCATTTTTTTCATCAGGTCCGAGTAGAGACCAAAGGTCTTGAGCGACCGATCCGGCAGAACAACTCAAAAGGTAAAGAAGTATCGTTAATTTCTTCATACTCGTTCCAAGTTCGAAGTACCATTTGTACAAATAAGAATCCCCCCCGTCACATGATTTCTTCTTCATATAGATAGATATAGGATCTATGGAGCAATTACTTAGAAGTACATTTTGTGAAATAGCCCTTCCTATCTGATAGAAAAGGATCCCATGATCCTGAACCGATCTTACCTGAGATCGGAAATCCCAAGTTTGTCTATGAAGAACAGAACTAATTATATTAGTGTCTATGATGGATTTTTTTTGTATAATACTAATCGATAGGGCCTCATTGTTAAGTGCTACAAGATCTCGTACATTTGAACCCATCGTTGTGGACCCGAATCCATTAGTATGGGACATTTTCTTTTCCAAGTGAAATCCCCTAGTATATGAAAGAGTGAAAAAGTGTTTTCGTTGTTGTGGAATAAGAAGCCTTCGTATCTTAATGCATGTATTGAATTTATTCGGAGCTATTAGAGCTGGATCTACTTTTTGGGGAATATGAGTCGAAGCAATAACAAGAATATTTCTAGTGGAACATCTTTCACAATCCCTGGAGAGATAGTTCACTAAAAGACCGAGGGATAAGTAATTCGACTCATTCACATCCAGATCATGAATGTTAGGAATCCATATTATGCAAGGAGACATTGCTTTTGCTAATTCGAAGTGAAAGGTAATAGAAAATCGGTCTATTTCTGGCATCATATCCATAGTTAGCGTATTCATCATAGTTAGAAGCTCCAGCTCCATATCAAGGTCACGGTCGATATCGTCACTATCGTCACTATCATCAATATCGTCACTATCATCAATATCGTCACTATCATCAATATCGTCACTATCATCAATAAGAAAACCCTTAGGCTTGTTATCCAGGAACTTGTTCAGAAATACTGTAATGAAAGGAACATAGGAGTTTGTCGCTAAGTATTTGACCAAATAGGATCGTCCAGTTCCTATAGAACCTATCACTAAAATACCCCTACTAGGGGGAGGTAGGGCTAAGCGGAGCGAAAAGGGTTTTCCATGAGATGGGAAATGAAAACTATTAGCCCCCCACAAGGTTTGTGAATAAGTAATTGTCTGATAATTAGCAAGGAATATACGTCTTTCTACTAAACAGGATGTATTGAATTCATAAATCATTAGATACTTTTTTTGAATGTCGACTAAGTATCGTAAGTAAATTGCTCCCGGTTGTTCACTTATTTGATAACCAGAGTTATTCTTTGATAAAAGATCACTATGAGTAAGACTCAATAGAATTTGATCAATCCTTTTTTCTGTTGTTAAGGTAGAAAACTGAACCAAGAATTCTTTTTCTTTATCATCAATCGAATCAGTGTTCGAGACCCAGGATTCTATTTGATCATCAATCCAATCACCATTCACGTTTTTTATTTTTCTTATCAAGGAATAGATTGCTTTACTTGGATGACTTAGATGTCTCGTATTTCTCGAAAAAGCGATTCGATTGATGGGATTTGGTATAATACTTATGAGATCGATGAGATTCCAATATTGATTCTTAGAACGTATGGATTTGACCCCATAAGCGGGACCACCACCCCATAGCATGTTGCTACCAAAAGCAAAACTCCGTATTTCTTCTAGAGAATCTCCTAATTGTTCCAGAGCAACTAGAAAGAGATTCTTTAACCAGAAAGAATTCAGTTCAGATGTAGGATACCTATCCAGAAGTTTTCGCAACTCAATCATGTATGATGGAATCATCAAAGATTTTACCTTTTCGAACTCTGTCTGTAACTCACTATAGACTCGAGAAACAAAGAGAAGATGTGTACGAACGAGATATCCAGCAACAAGGAGAAGGAAAAGGATTGAATAGAAGAACTCCTGAACATTTAGCGATCTCAGATGTGTCGATATCAATAGTAACTCATTATTTCGATGAGTCATTTCTTCGGACAGAAGAAGATTATGGAAACAATTACCCGGAATCTCACTTATCAGATTCCATTGTGGAAGACACAATGGAATCTGACGAATTCGCCATAATATATCTGACCCATGCATAATATCATGAAAAATGGATACAAATTTTTGGCTGCTACTTAGTATCGGCAATAGGTCTGAAAAAATATCTAAAAATATGAAATTTAGATATTTGTACCCCGTCGAGGTAAGGAACCATGGTATATATGTTTGGAATAGATTCCATTTTGAGAGAGTTGAAAAAACACTATCTTGTTGAAAGGTTCTATACATCTGACCTTTCTCAAGGCATTTTTGTAGACAAGAACTCCGTTTTTTCCTTTTTTCGGATGGGAAATATTTCTCAGAACATGGAGTGTGA